GTGCGACCAGATGTACATACAATATGCATGGGATTAGCTGCTTCAATGGGATCTTTTATCCTGGTCGGGGGAGAAATTACCAAACGTCTAGCATTCCCTCACGCTTGGCGCCAATGAGGTTTTTATTTAAGATTTTTATCTGAGAGAAAAAAGAAGACTATGCCTTCGCCATATGAAATATGTAATAATAGCATGGCACTTTGAATTCGATATGAGAAAATTTTTTTATTCTTTTTGCAAAACATTAATTAGATTATATATCGAGAATTAGATTATATATCGAGAGAGTAGTATGAGATAAAAAGTACTTCTGATTTTATCTTATCTATCAGGAGTCCGGTTCAGCGTCACAAACTTTTTTGTTTTCACACCGGAGTGCTCTTAACAATATTTATGTTATGAAATTATGAAAGAGTACGAAAATAAAAAAAAAAACAAGATTATTTTTTCTTTATTTTATTTGATCGGATCAAAAAGAAACTTTGGGATTGCTGAATCACAGACAAATCACAGACAAAATTGATAATAAATATATAAAGCAACGGAGCCATCATAGTATTTTTTAACTCCTCCGAAAAGAAGGGTGGTAATTTGATCATTTACCGATCTAGGTCTGATAGATCCTATTTTTTTTTTCTTTTTTCGATGGAAGGTAAAGGTCAATTCTATTATGGAGCCGTATGCAATGCACAAAAGATGCCCGTACGGTTGTTCAATTCTATCTTTTTTTCTTGTTATTCTTTATCTTTATTTCTTTTCTCTTTGCTTCATCATGCGAGATAGGAGATAGAGGAATCTTTTATTATATCATCAGGGTAATGATCCATCAACCTGCTAGTTCTTTTTATGAAGCGCAAACGGGCGAATTTATCTTGGAAGCGGAAGAACTGCTGAAACTGCGTGAAACCCTCACAAGGGTTTATGTACAAAGAACGGGCAAACCCTTATGGGTTGTATCCGAAGACATGGAAAGGGATGTTTTTATGTCAGCAACAGAAGCCCAAGCTTATGGAATTGTTGATCTTGTAGCGGTTGAATAAAAATAGCACAGATTTCGCGCAAATCCGTGATTTGAGATTTTATCTTATTACCGGGTTTGATATTCTATTCAATAGAAGTAAGTCATAATCATCCGGTTAGGATCGATCTAAACCAGCCCATTATGTATATGATTCAACATGCCAACCATTAAACAACTTATTAGAAATACAAGACAGCCAATCAGAAATGTCACGAAATCCCCCGCCCTTCGGGGATGCCCTCAGCGTCGAGGAACATGTACTAGGGTGTATGTGCGACTCGTTCAGATCATGGGCTGGGACAAAGGAAAGAAAACAATTTTTCCAGTAAGAATGATCAGTACCGGTGAATAGGATAGAATAGAAGAGCCCATTCCCTATCTAAAAAGAAAAAAATCTATCATATCCCTCTATTGGGTATGAAATTTATGGTTTCCATTGGTGCAAATCCAATCACTTCAATTTAAGATGAGAAGTAATTCCCCATTGGTAGCAAATGGTTATCCATTAAGCGGGGGAAATCCTTAAAAACAGAAAGAACGATTAGGTTCCCACTCTTGCAAGAACGGACTAACAGGGTCAGCTACCCAGCTAACTTTTATAATTAAATACCGTTACTGTATAGGTAGATCTCATTGTGAAAGACCTATTACTGGATAATTCATGGGTAGAGCCAAAGAGTGTGAACTATACAAGTTACCAATAACATTGATTAAATGAAGTAAGGGGCTCCGGTGTATAGAGAAGACCTCACCGTTTAATAAGTAACCATAGAAACGATGGAACCCACTATTTCTATTTCTTTATCCATTTATATTTTTTATTTATTTACTATGTTTTTGATACCTAGTAGAATACAATTTATTATTCGCGGTGAAATGCCTAGAAAAAAGAAAAAATCGTGGTCGGGAAGGTTATAGTAGCCAAAGCCATTGGAATTTTTATTTTATACATTGGAAAAATCCGTTTTGTTATTAATAGACTAAGAAGGAGGAAAGAATAACTGAAAGAAAGGAAATCAATTAGTTATTCGTCAAAGTTTCATTTATTCAATGACCAGAATTAGACGAGGATATATAGCTCGGAGACGTAGAACAAAAATTCGTTTATTTGCATCAAGCTTTCGAGGGGCTCATTCAAGACTTACTCGAACTATTACTCAACAGAAAATAAGAGCTTTGGTTTCGGCTCATCGGGATAGAGGTAGGCAAAAAAGAAATTTTCGCCGTTTGTGGATCACTCGGATAAACGCAGGAATTCGTGAGATTCGTGAGAGGGGGGTATCCTATAGTTATAGTATATTAATACACGATCTTTACAAGAGACAGTTGCTTCTTAATCGTAAAATACTTGCACAAATAGCTATATCAAATAGGAATTGTCTTTATATGATTTCCAATGAAATCATAAAATAAGTAGATTGGAAAGAATCCACCGGAATAATTTAAACAGAGTCCCCCGGAGAATGAACTCCGGGAAGA